ATATACTATGAATGACTAGTTCTACAGTAAAAGCAATTCTAGAAAGGTAGAAAAATACTAGAAAGAAGCAAAGGTCTTTACATAATTTATCAACAAAAATTGAGTTCTTTTGACGAGCTTAATATGTTGATGAATCCGCGTACCTAGAAATTCATTTCGGACAATTGAACCTTCTCAAATTGTTTCTTTTTAAGAACCAAAAAGATTTGGGCCAAAATAATAGACGCGAAGAAGAACAAGAGACCTTGAATACGTAACGGATCTTGAAGAACTATTTCTGCATCCCCCTGACCAAATCCACCCACATTAGGATTACTCGTTAATGGTTGATCAAGTTTGATAGATTCACCCTCTGAAACAAGAAGTTCTGGTCCTGGAGGTATAATATCAATCACTTCACGTGCATCCGATGCATCCACTATCGTTATTTCGTATCCCCCTTTTTCTTTTCGTATAATTTTGTTTACTATACCAGTTGCTGTAGCATTATAAACATTATTATTACTCTTGCTCCCGTCGGGATAAATCTGACCCCTTCCCCTGTTGCCGCCTACGTATATAGGATATTTTAAGAAGTGAACATCTTTCTTAGTAGCGGGATCCGGAGAAAGAATAGGAAAGGTAATTTCACTATATTTCTGACCAGGAACGGGGCCTACGACAAGAATATTTTTTTTTGTAGGACGATAGCTTTGAAAAGACAGATTACCTATCTTTTCTTTAATCTCGGGCGAAATACGATCGGGAGGTGCCAATTCAAAACCTTCGGGTAAAATAAGAACAGCCCCTACATTCAAACCCCCTTTTTTACCATTACCAAGAACTTGTTTCACTTGCATATCATAAGGAATTCGAACAACTGCTTCAAATACAGTATCGGGAAGTACCGCTTGTGGAACCTCAATATCTACGGGCTTATTAGCTAAATGGCAATTGGCACATACAATACGGCCGGTAGCTTCTCGCGGATTTTCATATCCCTTCTGGGCAAAAATGGGATATGCATTTGAAATGGGTGCTCGAATTATTATATATATCATGAGCAATACGGAAATGGATCGAGTAATCTCTTCCTTTATCCAAGAAAAAGCATTTCTAGTTTGCATGGTCCAATCATTGATCCTCAAAATTTCTACAATAAGATTAGGTAGGTTACTGGCATAGTTCCCTATCCATTATTCTGCTATTTACTGAAATAATTTTCCTAGAATCTAGGAAGAATATGAGTAGAAAGAAAAAAGAATAAGTAAAATTGTGAATGTTTACCTTTTCTATAAAAAAAACAAATTTTCTAATTGTCTAATTGGATAATTTTTTTAGTCATTCATTGAATGATAAATCACTACAAGCGACGGAGATACCCGATTTAAATAACGGAAAATCCAGTATTTAAAAATTGTATCTAAAATGACTGGAAAAGTGGAAACAAGACCAGATATAATTTGATCATTCTGAGTAAATCCAAAATCTTTATAGACAGAACCAATCATTAGTTCCCAACCATGAGTCGAATGGAATCCTATACATAAATCTGTTAATAAAAGAATAGAAAAAGCTTTTATTGTGTCACTTAAGTTATATATAAATTCTTGAACCCAAGAGTTAAGAATAATGAGTTGTTGATTACCCAGAATAGAATAACCACTTAGAATAAGGAAATAGATTAGATTTGTCGAGAAGTGCAAAATCATATGGATACAATCTTGGTTGTGCGTCTTGATCAATTGGATGGTTTCTTTGTAGATTCCGATACGAAGGTTTTCTAAACGTGTTTCCGGGTATTCCTTTAGCATTTCATCCAAAAGGAAGAGTTCCTCGAACTCTATGAATTTGTTTAAAATACTTTTTTCTTTAATGAGATTCAAGAAAATTTCGGATTCTTTAGTATTCCACAAATTCGTAACCCAAGATTCCAGACTTTTATTAAATGTTAAAGAGATCCACCAGGGCAAAAAGACTATAGATGTAAGACATAGAAGGGGGATTAATGCTTTCTTTTTTGCCATTTGTCGTCTTTAATGAACTCAGCTTCATCTCATTTGTCAACTATATATGATAATAATATTTCTATCAAGCATAAGTTCTATTACCAGTAATAGAACCCATATATATCCATTTCGAATTTTTTCATAGAATAGAAATGGATTATTTATTCTCGCTTTTTTTTATACAATTATTTCCAATGGTACATCCAAGAATGCGGACAAGTCCCAAGCTGTTTGTAAAATGTTCCGTGGAGTCCTATCATAATAATCATCAACAAGAGTCAAGGGAATGTCCCCCTGTTCTCTGGTGTGCATATAAAGGACACCACTAAGAGGTTCTGGGTTATCGAAAAATTGGAGGGCCAAAATATCTTCCACACGGACTTTGGAAAGAATACGACGATTTTCTCCGGGAAATCCGTAACGAAAAAAACGCACCATTCCATTTTTTTTATCGTAAAGATTATAACCACTACCCACATTCCACAAAATTAGAAGCCACCAATGAAAACTTACAAAAAGACCTGAGATTCCATAGAAAGTCAGCGTGACCCCTTGTGGCAAAAAAGGAACTAGAAATTCGGACGAATTGAAAGAGAAAAAATTCCGACCATAATAACTGGAAGCTGAAATTACTAAAACCCCTAAAGAACCTAAAAGAGTGAAAGAAGCCCAGAAGAAATTGATTGGTTTTCGGGCCCCAGGTACAGTGTAGAGCCATGCGTCTTCTGCGAAGCGAAGCATAAGGTGTCCAGACCCCCAAGAAATTTGTTGTTGAACATAAACCAATAAACCAGCAGTTACAATTAATACTAGGACCACTAAAGGAACAAAAACATCTATCATAAAATGGGTACCTCAATTTTATATTTGTACCTGTTCTTTTTTATTGATTGTTAGATTAATTTACTATTTTATTTAGATAGCTATTTTATTTAGATAGTTAAAATTAGATTAGATATATAGTAAATTAAACCTAAAGCCCCCCTTTAAGGCTTATATGATATTAGTATTTTCCTTTTGTGTGTTTTTTTTTTAATAGAAATTATAATATAATTAAGTTATTTTTATTAAAAAACGGAACCGAATAACAAATCCAAGGAAATAAATTTGACTTTATCTCAAAAAAATATATGAGTCCCTACTGCCCATATCTAAAAAATCTTATTTTTTTGAACATAAAGAAATAACGAAGTCATTGCAATTGCCGGAAATACTAGGCCCACTAAAGGCACAAAAACGGAAGGTAAGTTTATCATAAAATGGGTACCTCAATTTTATATTTGTACCTGTTCTTTTTTGTTAATTGTTAAATTAATATTTGGATTATTATTATATTGTAATAAAGATAGTCTATAATCACTAGAATTAATTCATATAGACTTATACTAAGTATAGCTAAATCAACCTATATGAATAGATAGATAATAATTACATATTAAATATAATTATATATAATATATATTATATTATTACTCTATATATTGAGTATACATAAGAAGTCATATAATATATATAATATTAATAGAATATTAAGAAACGAAAATATTTCTAATATTTATTAAAAATCATAAAGTACAAAATACAATAATAATAATTAAGAAGAAATATATTATTGAATTAATTCCTTTATCTTATCTTTCCAAAAAAATGAATTCAATTCTTTTCTTTGGATTTTGACTCTAATTCTTATCTTTATTGGATTACAAGAAACTAAACAACTAACTACTTACTCGCGAAAAAAAGCATTTAAGAGTCTGCTTTATTTTTCATTTTGAGTCAAAGGGACGAAACCATGCAACTGAAATAACTCAGTTAGAACCGCCTTTAAGAGATTACGTGGTACGATTGAATCAAATAAGCCCTTTTCGAATAAAGGTTCAGCCTCTTGTGAACCTTCGGGGACTTCCTGTTTCAAGGTTTCTTCAATTACTCTTTTACCCGCAAATGCAATGTAAGCATTTGGTTCAGCAATAATGATATCCCCCAACATGCCAAAACTAGCTGTCACCCCACCAGTAGTAGGAGATGTAAGTATCGGTACATAGAATAACTTTTGATTGATTTGATAATCATATAAAGCAGAAGATATTTTAGCCATTTGCATTAAGCTCAAACTTCCTTCTTGCATACGTGCTCCTCCGGACGCACATACTAAAATAAGAGGTAAACGTTGATTGGTAGCATATTCGATCAACCGGGTTATTTTCTCACCGACTACGGATCCCATACTTCCCCCGATAAACTCAAACTCCATAATACCAATTGCTAAAGGAATACCATTTAGTTGACCAGTGCCTGTTTGAATTGCCTCTATTAATCCTGTCTTTTTTTGATAAGAATCAAGACGATAAGATTCCTCTTCCGAATCCCATTCAATGGGATCCACAGAGAACATGTATTCATCCATAGGATTCCACGTACCTGGATCAATCAAAAGTTCGAGTCTATCTGAACTACTCATTTTCATATGATATCCGCACTTGTCACAAATATTCATTTTTTCTTTGAAGAATTGCTTATAATGTAATTCAAGACAATCTTCGTCTTCGCATCGAACCCACAAATGTGCAAATTTTCGCATCGGGTTGCGATCATTAGAACTTTCCTCGAAATCATTAGAACTTTCCTCGAAATCATTAGAACTTTCCTCGAAATCATTAGAACTTTCTAAATAACTAGCATTTGGATCATTCGTACTAGTTATTATACTAGTACTCTTGCTTTCACCACTATTGCTGACCTTACCAAAAAAGGAACTATTAAAATCACTGTCATTGTATTTGACACTATCATCTAAAATGTCACTACAGAGTTGAGAACAAAGATAACTCTCAATGCAACTATTCAAGTTATTATTCCAATTAGGTTTTATATCATAAATGTAATGATCATTATTATTACTCTTAGAACCATTCTTCAAATAGCTAGAATTTTTAGAAATAGAGAAAAAACTTTCCGGTTCATTTAGAAAAGAATGATTATTCTCAATCTCCAAAATGTTATTCTCAATCTCCAAAATGTTATTCTCAATCTCCAAAATGTTATTTTCAATAGCAAAATATATGGAATAACTCTTCCTCTTACTATCCCTAACTAAAAAAGTTTTATCAGATAGTAAATTCCGTATGTTCCTGCCATCCACTAAATAATCAAAATTGCTGTAACTAGAATTAGCACTATTATCCCAACTTTGAATGTTTTTATCCATATCCGTTTAAAATAGAGTTTTTTTCCTCTATTTAGATGAAAATATATAGAAATATAATAGAATAGATGAATAGTCATTCAATGAAACTTCATTGAGTGATTATCAATTTATTTTTTCATATATTATAACTTCTATCTATCTATTATTTGTATTTTATTTTCATTTGTAAGATAAAAAAATCTATTTATTTTTATGGTTATAGAAAACAACATTCTATGACTATGAAAAGAACAAGAAATCAAAAATATAGGTATTAGGTATGAAGAAAACAAGAGAACAGGGGGATAAAAGAGTTCTATAAATCTATCATAGAAGTTATTCTTATTAAAAACCTCTTCATTTCATTTTCATTAATTGAATTTGGTTTGTTGATTAGGGCAAAGTTAAAGTTCCATAAAAGTTCCTGTAGGTTGAGCGCCTTGTTCAAGGACATTTAGAATAATGGCAATCTTTCAATAAGTTTGATTCTTTTTCTTTATTGGATTATCAAAATCCACTTTCCGAATTAGACTATGGATGGTTTCCTTTTTTCTTATTCTTTTTTTTTTTTCAAAATGTGGAGACAGTTTGAAAATGGTATTTACGTCTTCCAAGATCCTTTAGCTTTTTCTTGAATCTTTGGGTTTATATCTTACTTGGGGGTTCTTTAATTGTTTCAAAAATGACAGCAACATACCACCCATTTTGTTTCTTTCAAATTACATGATAAATCCCTCTCCTATCCCCCAAAAAATGAGTTCTAGTGGAACAGAACAAACAATGTCGAGCCAAGAGCATCCAGATTTATATAATTTATATATATATATAGAGAGATTATTTATATAGATAAGATATAGAATATCTTTTATTCTACATCTACATATTCATAAGCTAATCACTTTAGATTAGAGACGAATGAGAAAAAAGGGAGGAGTAATCTTTATTCAGATATACAATACAATTTGTATCCAAATTAGTATATATCATGAATAAATATGATCTGGGACGGGAGGATTCGAACCTCCGAATAACGGGACCAAAACCCGTTGCCTTACCGCTTGGCCACGCCCCATTTTCGATTCGACACTAATAAATACTTTTATTGGTTGTTCGTCAATTCCAAGTCTAAAATTATTCTATAGAATAATCTGATCTTATTTTATTCATTTTTTTTAGTTTTATTACTCAGTTATTCATATTCATTTCTGATTCAGAAATATGAATTTATAAGAAATATGAATTGAATATCCATATTTTAATTATTTCTATTTCAATTATTATATTATTCATTTTGAAAATTATTTTCTATTTTATTATTAATTTTATTATTTTATTAATTAATTATTCTATAGAATAGAAAGATATAGAATAAAAATATTAATCTAGATATATATTTCATATATGCTTTCTTTAGAATATAATTTTTTAATATTGACTTGAATTCTTAATCTACTTGTATAATCAATTTAAATTATATTAAATTAATTAATTAAATCATATAATATATATAATATAAATTAATATAATAAATACAATAAAAAAAGCAAAAATACAATTCATTTTTTTAAAGAACAACATTTTTGTTATGCTTAATATCTTTAGCTTGGTCTGTATTTCTATTCACTCTGCCCTTTATTCAAGTAGTTTTTTCTTGGCGAAATTACCTGAAGCTTATGCTTTTTTGAATCCAATTGTAGATATTATGCCAGTAATACCCCTATTCTTTTTTCTCTTAGCTTTTGTTTGGCAAGCTGCTGTAAGTTTTCGATGAGATCTTTAATTTGAATTGAATAATGTCCTAAAAAAATTCAGAATTTATTCGAAAAAAAATCCCAACATTTTAATATTTTATAAGATCAGATAAGTCTTACAGTGTGAATCCTTGATTCCAATATTGAAATTTTTTGTAATTATTGGTAATGGTTATATAAAGGTTGGACTCTTACTACAAATAAATTTCCTAATTTTTTTGATTTCCTCGAAATCACTGTATTTCTTAGAAACTTAGTATCAAAGGAAACATAATGTGAAATAGAAGAGAATCTATTCTCTTTCTCTGTCGTTTTTTTTTTTTTTAATAATCTTGGAGATTTTGTAATGCTTACTCTAAAACTATTTGTTTACACGATAGTGATTTTCTTTGTTTCTCTTTTCATTTTCGGATTCCTATCTAACGATCCAGGACGTAATCCAGGACGTGAAGAATAAGAAAATCTTTTTTGTTTTATATTTTTTCCTTACTTGTGCTGGATTTAAAAATCTTTTTTTTTTCTATCTATTTTACATCTTTAACTAGTAAAAACAATTAAAAAAACTAGGAAGGAA